CTCTTAAATATCCTAGGAACAAGAAAATGGAATCGGAAATATCGACAGATTCTTGCGGAGTCCAAAAAAATATGAAATAAAAAAAGCCCACTGTTCCTATTTAATCTCTATCGAATTTGAATATCAGAATAGTGGATATAGTAATGATTCAATGGGTTAGGTCTACTTACTTTTTATTTTATTTTTTTTTAGAATATATTTGATTAATTGGAATAATGGAAAATAGGAATATTTGACAATTCCAGAGAGGACTTATCATTATTCATTAGAATAAAAAAGTTGTTCAACTTTATTTTAGAAGTATAAATTTCTAAAATAACTATAATGAGTATATTATAACGCATGATAATAATAACTTATCATAATAAAAATGATATAATTAATTCCTTTTTTTGTTATTTATAACAATTTATTAAAATGACAAATATCAATTCAATAATATCCCTATTTTTTTTTCGTTCAAATATGAATAATACCGATGAAGTGAAGTTTTCTGAACAAAGAGCCCCTTATCGGATTTGAACCGATGACTTACGCCTTACCATGGCGTTACTCTACCGCTGAGTTAAAGGGGCCCCTTAGATTAGATTCGATTTCTAAATGGGCCACGACTATGCAGATAAAATCTATCTATATAGATAGATTATATATCTATATATGCAGTAAACTCAGAATAACTAGTGACTCATTCAGTAACGAAAAATTTTAGTTACCGAAGGAGGAATATAGGGTCAAAATTGGATTTGATTACTATCAATGCAATGAACTGTTTCAAGGACGACCTTAATCCTATTCAAACGAAATACATTTGATATTAACTACGAATTCGACATAGATTCAAGATATTTCATCGAATCATATGTCATATGATGAAGAGATTCAACCTGTCCTCTGAATCAAACAAATTTTGAATTGTAATTATTAAAGACAAAATTTCGATCATTTTCATTTTTTGGTCTCCTGCCCCAATTTCTTATTTGTTAATTTCCTGGTTTATTCTATCTCATCTTAAATTAAGTAAGGAATAAATAATCAATGAATGAAAGGAGAAGAACTGGAGTATAACCCCTTTTGGGGACAGACCAATCACTTCCGGAAAGAATCCTATACTTTGTATTACTTCTATTTTTTTCTATTTCTATTTATTATTTTAATTGAATTCCATTTTCAATTTTTTTTTTTAATATAATAAAAATAGTAAATAAAAATAGATATGATATAGATATAAATATCTAATCTAATTTAAACATAGAATTCTCTTTTTTTATTTTATACTAATAATTAGAAAAATTTATTTCTAGATTCTAGAATAGAATGCTTGTTATAGAATTGCGATTAGAATCAATGATTTTCTGAATAGAAAAAATGACGAATCAAAAAATGTTGTGAAATTTTATGGTATGAAAGACGAAAAGATCTTTCGGGTCTAGTCAGCCCAGCCCATTCCATTATCATTATATTGACAATTTGAAAAAACTGTTCATACTATACCATGAGCATAATATGAGGGTATGGGGGTCGGCCAAGTATGCCCCCATGGTCTAGTGGTTCAGGACATCTCTCTTTCACGGAGGGGGCGGGGATTCGACTTCCCCTGGGGGTAGGGGACTACGAAAGGAAGTTGATCATGGATTATCAATAAGCCTATAGAATTGATTCGTCCTGGGTCGATGCCCGAGCGGTTAATGGGGACGGACTGTAAATTCGTTGGCAATATGTCTACGCTGGTTCAAATCCAGCTCGGCCCAAGAATTCGCGGATCCACCATCAAATGATAGAGACTATTTTGTCTTCATAAATTCCGGCTACGCAAGAATAAAAAAAAAGTAAAATTTTTTCATATATCCCTACCGCTTTATTTGCTCTGTTCTATTTATTTGTTCCTACAAATTAGAATTTTCCTAACAATCTAATTTCATTTCCTATCAGGATTTCGAAATCTAAAGTGTAAGGAAAAGAGTAAAGAAAAAAACTCTTGATTTGGAAATAACGAATGGGTTACTAGCAATCCATGTTGCTCTCACTAAAGTACCCACCAAAGAGATAGCAATATATCACCCGTACCTCTGTTACAAGACGACGATTCTAATCTAAATAGAAATGGTTTCCATGGAATCATAAGAATATGTATACTCTACATTTTATTTACCTGGGATTGTAGTTCAATGGGTCAGAGCACCGCCCTGTCAAGGCGGAAGCTGCGGGTTCGAGCCCCGTCAGTCCCGACGGAATCAAAAAATACATTAATTCATTTCTCCATTTGAATGTGAAAGGAATACAAATAGCGAATTTCGTTCCTACGGTATTCCTCTTTTTTTTATTTATTTTTTGGTTTCACATTTCTCATCAAACAAATACGAAAATTTCCATTACCTCAGCCAATAATGGTTGGTGGTAGAGAGACATATGTGCATTGCTACAATTATTGGTAGCATCATATTTTTGATTCCAAGAGATACCGATAACGTACTGGGTCTTACTTTTACGATTGCTCCCGCTGCGTGTAATAGAATAAATTACCATATATTTAATATATACCGGTAAGACATATACAAATAGAATTCATTTCGTGTACGATCCAAAATGAATTTAACATAATTAGAATACTTTGACTTTTAAGATTCCAAATTTTTCCTTTTCTGGTTCTGAGTTTGTGTAACTTCAATTACTAGTTTGAATTTGAAACAATCGATCTCATTCAAATTGAACACTGATTGATAGATGCGTCACATTATTAATCCAAATAAAGAAGAGTCTATTAATGAAATAAAGATCACAACCTCTTAGAGGGGTACTTTCGCAAAAATAAAAAATGCGAAACTAGTGATTTTAATAGAATATTAGATCTTTTTTTATCCCTTATGCTTGTACTTATGTTTATCATACTTATTCGTTTTCCACAAAAATTAGATCATTAAAAAAAGTACTTAACCCCTTCTTTTCTATTTCGCTTCCATTCTTTGTTTGGCTTTGTTTGTAACCAATGGAACTGTAAGGGCGGTAAAAAAAAATGATACTTAAGCAAATAATTGTATAAGAAAGGCCATAGCGATAGGTTATAGAAAACAAGAATCGAAAAGAAGGATAAATCAAAATACAAAAGAAAAAGAAAGGGGTTGGATCAGGAATCCTATTTTTCATTCGGTATGGATAAAAGGTCTTCCTATGTTATACTATTCAATTCTCGACGATGAATTAATTTGATAGTTCAGATATTGTTATTCATGATATTGATCCGATTCAATATCATCGAGATGTAATTTATCCCATTGAATCGACGGGCGAAAGATTTACCATCTCTATGGGATTAAATCCCGAGTTATTGCCAAATAAAAAAAAACAATGAGATTATGGAAGTAAATATTCTCGCATTTATTGCTACGGCACTTTTCATTCTAGTTCCTACTGCGTTTTTACTTATAATATACGTAAAAACTGTCAGTCAAGGTGATTAATTTGAATCAAACTTGACTTCTTTTCTTAGTCAATGATTGAAGAAAAAAAAAAGGATTGTCATTTCGCATCTTAAATGAAATTGGCGGACTCGAATCGGCGGTATAGTATTCTATGAGATCCGATAGCTAGAGCTAGTATGGTAGAAAGATTCATATATGAATCTTTCTACCATACTAGCTATTATTGTAATGTAATAAGTTGTACTATATTATATATAGTATATAAAAATAATAATAGACATAGACTATATAAAAATAATAAAATACAGGATTAATATAGATTAATTTATAATATATATCTTCTTGATATACCTATTCATATAGGTAATATACATAGCATTACCCTTTTATTTCTTTGTTTCATCTATAATAAATCAATCGAGAGGCAATTCTGAATATTACGGTTCTAGTTCCTAGATTTCAGATTATTTTCAATACGAATTTCGGTATCCAGCGAAAGAATCAATGATGAAAAATGGCACGGGCGGATATTAATAAAAGAAAATCGAGTAATTTTCTTTTAGCTTTAGCATTCCGAAGAAGTAATTGATCGAAGAGTTAACAGATGACCAAAAAAGGTTCTCTGGAAATTTTTTCAGAATTGAAAAGAGAAAGAATCAAATCCATCATTTTTAACTCTTGAGTCATGATATGAAATGAGTCAAGAAAGCATAGCATAAATAAAATTTTTCAAATAAAATAAGAGATAAAGTAAGTGCGCAATATGCGACTTGCCCAAGGTAAGATCTGATTATGCGCAGTATCTCTTTGAACAACCGCTATGTATATCTATATCTTATTTCCGATACAAGGTTCATATCTACTTCATAACAGAACTTTTTTTCTCTTTAACTGGTCAAAGAGAAAGAGGTAAACAAATAAAAATAAAAAGACTTTGCAAAACGAGCTAGAAAAGAATCGATACGGTTTGATTCCTCAACTCAATTAGTAGTACCTCTAGAGTCCACTTCTTCCCCATACTACCAGTGAAAGGGAAAATGTGAAGACTACCATTAACGCAGCCCAAGCAAGACTTACTATATCCATGTAAATTATGTCCCCTATATCTATGAAGGAATTATTCCACTATTTTTCACTAATAATAGTGGAATCACTGGCGCAGAGTCAAAAAGGGATTCTGAACCAACACCGTTGATCAAAGGATCCAATAAATTCGCTTCTAACAAGTTCTTAGAGGATATGATTTTTCTAGTAGAATTGGAAAAGGTTAAGCACAAGCAAAATAGGCAATGACTCATTTGGAAGTATCAAAGGGAATCCAATCTTCCTAAGATGTAGGAGTAAGATGTAGGAAAAATAAGACCTATTCGTTCTTTTCTTGTCCTTAATCTTAATTAAGGTTAAGGGGCTAAAAATCTCGAACCAAGAGAGATCATTATCTATCACATACCTTTATTTCCCAGTTGATCAAATCCTTAGGTCTACGTCTAAAGGTTGTTTCTGTGAAAGAGTCGGAGGACCGCCTATTCCATTCTTGACTGGGGTTTATTGAAAAGAAAGAATTTCTTTTTGCATTTTATATAG